TCCCTCCCCCCGCCAATCGACGCTGCACTTCCTTCTAACAAGTGGCTGAGAGTAAGCAAGCTACCTTGGCCTCTTGGCAGGAGGTTCGCTGTCCCCCTCCTTTCCGGTCCGGCCGCGGTACGGTACCTGAACCCGAAGCTTCCCCGGATTCAGACGATTCAGGAGATAGTTTAGTTGCTCACCGGCCGCGGTACGGCACCTGAACCCGAAGCTACGATTAGATCCGATTGGATCTGATCCGTTCAGATTCCACAGATCCAGCCGATTTGGTCTGGTCCTATCCGACCCAAACCCGGAACTTAGAACGGCCGGCCTGTTTTGGGCGGTGGAACGGGGAGAGGGGAGGTCGTGCCCATTCTCTCTCCGGGCACGAGCAGGAACATCCAAATCTCAGACCGAATACATGTACATGACGGAACGACATATCATAGAATACGTGATCTGATTTGATAGGCTGCCTGCAGAAATAGTTGACCGACCGCATAACAATTCTTTCTTGTGTGTAGCGCGTGGGGCTCCAAAGTGTGCTCCCGAACGATCATAGTACGGCCGCTCATCTAATATCAAATCAATCGGTAGATCTCACTTCCCTTCCCCCATACCATAGCCGGAAGGGATAGCGTATCTACAGAAGAGAGAGTACGGGCCCTTACCCGTCAATTTAGTTTAGACGCGGCTCGAATGCCTTTACGCTATGGGCTGTGTTAAGCATGCTTCTTTGACAGAAAACAAACTCTTTTTCCATGACAACAGTCGCGACTATAAACATACGGTACGCTCTCTCGCGACTATAAAGGGCGGGGCGGTAAGCTCTCTATCAACAACAGGGGGGCTGTTCACCTTTGTCAACTCGAAGGAAGTAGCAGACTAACAGCAAGGGCAGGGCTGTTCTCCTTTGTCAACTCCTTGCTTGTGTCGTTGACAAAGTCAACCGAGCCGGAACAAACCGTAACGACATAATCAAAAGGTTGCCTTTGTCAACGCAACGCTACTGACGGACCGGGGCGAGCGGAATTCAGTAGAGGCTCGAAGAGGGGCTTACTGACGCGAAGGGCCGAAGGCGGCTTTGCTATCCATCCTACTATACCACCGAAGGGCGGCAGGCAAAGCTGCAAGGAGATAGTGCGGCTTTCGTCTGTTCTCATGGCAGAGTGAGGGGCGCTATCCATCCGCCAATAGAGCCGGCTTTTAGTGAAGATCCGCTCATGCAGCATGAGGGGCGGCAAAAGGCGGCTTTGCTCATGAGTTAGCGGTCAAGCGGAAAAGGACCTGCTGGCTTCTTTTCTTTCCGGAGCAGAGCAGCCTTGCTCGCAGCTCACAGCTCACAGCTCCTCGTCTCGGTAGGGGTAGGGGTAGGGGTGGGGGTGGGGTGAAGGAAAAATCAGAAGCAAGTCTTGAGGGAGTAAAGAGCCACCGTTAGGTGGTTCTGAGCCAAGTGCGATCGATTGTCCTTCCTTTATAGATTGAACTACCGTAACTCCACTCAACCAACAAAGTCAATTCAATACTCAAAGTTGAGTTACCGTACATTATCAATATCTATCAAAACTGACGGGGGAAGAGTTTCTACTGAAGCCGAAAGGTATCCTAAAGGAATGGTAGCACCACAATCCACCCAGACGCGGCCATCGTAAATGGTTCGTGCGACGGCGGCGGAGGCAGGTTCGGGATAATCTATTCAATCTTCTTCTTTTCTATCTCTTTTCTCTCTTTTTCTGAATTTTCCTCTTCCCCGCTTCTCCCATATTAATTATCCCTCTCGCCTAAATGAAATGGGATGAACTTCTCCCTCTTGAAACATTTCCAGAAACTCGAGTCTTCCTTTCTTCCGGCAGCATTTCTCCTTTGAGCGGCATTTCCTCTTCTTCTTTCGTCTTCGCTGGAGAGGGTTAGGATCGACGGGTTGGTCGCCTGTATGATAGGGGCTTTCGCTTCCTTCATTGCTCTCTTTTCGGATAAGGAGTTCAAAGCTATAACTCAGAAGCCTAAGAAGCCTGGAAGGGAAGGGCTCGCAAACCGAGTAAGGCAGCTAGTCCGAAAGGTAGCTCCTTAAGCCGTTCCTCCCCTGTCTCTTAAAGGCCCCAGCAAGCAACGGCTATAGCTGAAAAGCCAGCAAGAGCAAGCAACGGCTGGCCCCCGTTAGGGCCTGGGCAAAGCCCGGGGGCTGAAAATCCAGCAAGCAAGCTGACGGACTCTAACGGGCCCTTAATAAAGAAGGGGCCTTTTTTTTACTTAATAAGCGTTTTGAAGCTTCAAAACGATTATTACGTCAAAGGCCAACGCGCGTTTTACTAATAGGCTTTTCAGCCAGCAAGCAACGGCTGCTTCAAAGCCAGCAAGCACTTGGGCGGAGTCAAGTCAAGCCTATTAGTAAAACGCGCTCATACGTTTTGAAGCTGGGTCCTAGTCTTTATCTATAGTAGTGACGGCTCCCTCATCACCGTTTTCCACCTGCTATCTTCCCTCCTCCTCTTTTCCCATCTCCGACAGCCCTTCCTACTATTCCGTCAGGCCCCTACCTGGCCCTCCGTCAGTTCCATCTCTCCCGCCAGCCCCCCTCACAGCCCCATCTCTTCTGCCATCCTCCTGCCCTCACGTCTTTTCCATCTATCTCAGATTTGCACCTTTTTGCAGATCTGCGACTCTCTGCAGACCTGCGATAATCTGCACTCTGCTCTTTTATCTGATCTGCCTCTCTTACCTTCTTTCTCTTCTTCTGATCAGACCTGCTACCTTTGTCTGACCCCTGTCGTGCCAATTTTTCTCTATGGCTGCGACCTCCTCCTTTATAGGATAGGGACTTCGAATTTTATTCTTTTGAAAGGCCATGCCTCTTGTTCGCAGCCGGGTTTTGATGGATCTCTCCCAGCTCCTCCTCCCTATTTTGAGGAGCAAGTTGTCTCAGATGATGGCAAGTCTGTGATCTCTCGGGTCCCTAATCCGGCATATGCTGCTTGGGTTTCCAACGATCAGCTTTGATTTTAGTTAGTTGGATTAATGCCACTCTTACAACAGAGATTCTGGCTCAAGTGATTGATCTTTCTTCAGCCAAGGGATGCTCTGCACAACATCTACGCTCAAGAATCGCAAGTCTAATGCAGCTTCGACTCGAGCTTCAGCAAGGGGAGGAGCATCTATATAATCGTCATTTGAATAAGATTATTTGAACCGCTTCAAAGCTATCTGCGATCAGCTAGCTGCGATTCAGCATGCCATCCCGGACACTGAGAAAGTTCTCTATGTTCTTGGAGGCCTCGGGGAGGAGTACAACACATGTTTGTCACGTTGGTAACCACTCGCCCTCCTTTTCCTTATTTTTCTGAACTTCGACCTCTCCTTCTTCTGAGGCGACGGTTCGTGTCTCCGGTAACGCATGGCTCGAATCCTCCATCAGCGGAGGTGCTTGTAACGGAATCCCGTCCATCTCGGGGACGTGGACGTTATAATCGAGGACGTGGCCGCGGTAATAATCATTTCATTCTCGCTCAAATCCGCAGACCACAGACCACTCAATCAGCGGCACCAGGAAGCATTCTCGCCTCCTGACAACCGTGATAATCGATCCTCTGTCACTTGCCAAGTATGTGGCAAACGTGGACACTCGGCTCTTCAGTGCTCTCACAGGTTTCATCCCTCCTATCAACATGAAGCACTAACTCATCAAGTGGCCAACATGTCTATTGCATCTCCCTCGGATTCTGCGTGGTATCCAGATACCGGAGCCACAAATCATGTGACTGGAGATCCAGTCATTCTTTCAGATTTGATTCCCTATAAAGGGAGCTGCATGGTCTTTACTGGAGATGGAACTGCCTTACCTATCAAAAATATTGGGACAGCCAATATCTCTACAAAACGCTAGCGCCCCTATCCCTATTAGTGACGGCTCCCCTATTAGTCAAAGTTAGTAAAAGGGAGTCAGAGAGACAGAAACAGAGGCGGGGGCATAGCTATCAGAGGCAACGGGGGCAGAAGCAAGGATGGCAGTACCAATTCAAAATCTAGTTGAATATCCTCCCACCATTGCAAATGGGGATGCATAGCCGCAACTATCTCGTCCAATTCCAGTGCCTGTTAGAGATCCGGTTTACCGAGTAGTTGATTTGATTTGATTGATCCAGTCCCCCCGACAGTTCGATAGCCGCTTCCGCTTCAGGCCCCGTAACCTGTTTTCATAATGATCCCGCATAGGCATCTGTCTTTCTTAGAGCAAAAGCGGGATAGTTAGTTATAGACGTCCAGTCCCCGATCCCGTTGACTGAGGACCAAGGCAAGCAGGGGCCCGTAGCGGGGGAATAGATTGAAGAGGCAGCAGGCAATGGGAATCAAACAAATCCCATCGCTCCAACCAACACATTTATAAGCTAAACCTCATGTTTTGCCGGATGACAGGACGGGAAAGGGTAGCAGATCCATTCTTCGGAGGGAGTCTCTAGATCCATTTCCAGATCCATACACAGATTATCCAGTCGCAGATATACTTCCATCAAGTGCCGGGAGCATACCTCCGGATTATGGGGCCTGGGGATCACCATTAGCATTAGCGCGGGCGCCGGTCGCAGGAGCAAAGCAAGAAAATCAAAGGTATAGACGGCGGGAAAAGCATCCGAGGAAGAAGTGGCAGGACCGGGACCCGTCCTGGTTATTTATGTTGAAGTGATAGATAAAGATCGAAATGCGGTTCTGCAACGGTGGTAACACCAGCAGTTGACCCGGTTTCTATGAACTCATCTGATCCAGTGTCATATCCAGTTGACCGGGTCGAACTATCAGCAGCGGAGAAGGCAACAAGAGCACCACCAAAAAGGGCGGAGATATCACCAGCGGCAGAGGTAGCAGCATCTAAGCCAGTATCTGGGCCAGTTGGCTTCGTCGACTCAGCAATTTCAGTGGTTGATCTTGAACCAATTGGTTCATCAGTTGCCCCATTACCCGGTAAACTATCCTGGATCAGTAGCATTGGATCGGGAATGTGGCCATTTCACTATAGCCCATTGATCCACAGCAGATAGAGACTCTTCGACTAAGACATTGCCTTTATATTATAAGACTGTTCACATTTCACCGGCCAGGTTCGAGACTCTTCGTCAACATAGAGAGAATGGGAAAGACAAAGGAATTGGGAAAAAGAATTGGAATGGAATTATCAGTAAGGGAAGGGCCGGGAAATTTCATTCATAGAGCCCCCAAGCGTTTTTGCCGTGGATCGCCAGCTCCACGCCAACATGCTACTGACGTTTAGGTAACGCGGGGGACGGGCATGAGTTGGTCATCCGAGCAACTAACCTGGTAGGTTGGCCGGGTTGGTTCTCCCCGTCTATGAAGTCGCATTTGACTCACAACCAGCATATGAATCAAAGTAGCAGCAATTTCGGTTTCAGTGCGGAAGATCCAGCAGCAGTTTCACCAATTTCTTTGATTGACCACCCCCCGAAGGGACTTATCCCTCAATTAAAGTAGCAAAGTCAGTGGTTTCCCCCGATCCGGAACCAATAGTTGATTCGGGACCAGCATTCTCGCCTGTTGGAGAAGTCTGTAATCCAGTTTGAGATCCTCCAGGGGTGGGAGGGCCCTTATCGATGTTGATTGAGAAAGAAACCTCGGAGTGGAAACCCATATCCAGAAGTGAGAACTCCTTGAAGCCGTTTATCCATCTCTATCAGTTCACTCCTCTTCTTCCAGAGGGGCCCCATAGAGGAATTTGTTCACGTTCACATAAGGAAGCTTAAACGACGACGAATTCTTCACTGAAAATGCGGTCCGAAGAAGGAAGTGATTTGATTTCAGGAAGGCGCCCCAACACGTCATTCGATGGTGGGGTTGGTCTCGCTTCAGAAGGAGTGAGGGTGGGTGTCATTCATTCATCGAAGGGCGGGAGAGGTAGGCCGATCTCTAAGATGTGATTCGGAGGCGGGTGACTAGTGGTGCGGGGTTGGCCTTTCTTCCTCAGCCAAAAACCGATAGCTTCTTCAGAGAAAGAGGGACGGTTGATTGCCGGTGGGATGGAAAGAAAGCGGAACTAGCGCTTCAACTCCCAGGCACGAGGGACGATCAATCAATCAATCCGACGAGAGAACCGTTCTTCGCTGGAGAGGGTTAGGATCGACGGGTTGGTCGCCTGTATGATAGGGGCTTTCGCTTCCTCACTCGGTTCTTCTGCTCCGCTCCGGTTTAGGGCCCCCCTTCTTTATTAAGGGGCCCGTCAGAGTCCTTAGTGGTATTAAAGGCCCTTTAGAGTCCTTAGTGCTGGCTCACTTTGTTACACTAGCCTTAAATCACTTGAGAAGAAGTCCCGACGGTTCAATCATATTCCTTTCTTTCCTTTCGCTTTCAAGCAAGAAAGAAGTCAGATAGTAGTGATGAATAGCGTAATAATATAGTCGTTCTCTTTCCGTCTTCCTCTCCTTTCTGTCAAGCTTCCACTCCCTCTTAGGGCGATTAGGGAACGGAGTACCTCAACCTATCGGTCTTCGTCCCTCTCCTTTCAGTCGATCCAGCTCGTGATCCATAAGCACCAGTAGAAGCGGAAGCATATCCAGAAGCCGATACCAACAGCAGTAGAGAAAGACCCCCGCTAATAGAAACAGAGGCATATCTGCCGATGATGACGGGAGCAGTACCGATAGCACCAGTAGCATCCCTTCCAGTTCCATGCCGAGAGCCACCACCAGGGCCGATGATCCAACCCACCCCATACCGAGATGCCCTTTTTATGATGGACGTGATCCATAGCCCGTTGTTCCAGATGTTGGCTAGAAGCAGTATCTGTTGAAGCTATTGAAGCACCCCTTCGACGTTTCAGATCGATATTGAGTTCCATATCCTGTTACAGATACTCCAGGTGTAGGGACAGATCCAGAGCCATTTGATCGAGATCGAGTAGCTATAGCAGATCCATTTAGAGATCGGAACCCCGTTCCGGGTACACCCATTTTAGTAGCAACTGCCCCAAAGCCGGTAGGTCGAGTTCAAAACCCACTTTAGTTGATGTGTCCCGATCAATGTGCTCGGTGATGGGCAATGCAATGCGTTCGTGTGGTTCCGTGAGCCGCTGGTCCATCAACTGAGCTCAAACAAGCAAGGTCTTGATCTGAGAAACGAGCTCGATCGTCGAACTGGATATGGAGATGATCCAACTGCGCCCGGATCGGATCGAATAAAGGACCAAGCTGTAGTCGAGTCCTATCCCTACCCCGGTGACTCTATGCCCCGATATTAGTCCGTGCTCCCTCCCCCCTTTATCCGTCCAGCCAACCAAACAGGGAATATTTGCGACCGACTTCTCAAAATGACTTGTATGAGAGGCAAGCATACTCGCCAGCGGCGAAACATAACAAGTAAAAACCTAACGAACGAGTTGCCCTAATTGACCCACCATAGGTAACGGGGGCAGCGGCTAGAGAGGCTAAGATAGGCCGTTTAATCACCACCTTGTTTTTTGCCCCTCCACCAGTAAGGGGGATCCAAATGCATAACCACCACTTTGTAACCGAGCATCAAAAGTAGTAGATTCAGATGCGATTCGTTCTCCATATCGAGATCTAGAGCCCGTCAGTTCTGGATCCATGACCGGTTGTAAAGCCGTATGCATAGCCGGTGAATGATCCAGTAGCGGGGACATAGGCACAGACAAAAGTCAAGTAGCGGGGGTGGAAGCAGTTCAAAATCCATATGTTTCTTTAGTTGTCCGAGCGAAAGCATCTAAGCCATCAGTAGCAGAGGTAACGAAGAGACCAAAGGGTAGAGATCTCAACCCGGACTGGAAAAGCTATCGATCTTCCTTTGGTAAACTCAATTTCTCAATATATTATTTCCAGAGGCTGCTTTCTCTCCCGCTGGCAGGGCAGAATCTGCCTGATTTTGGAACCATGCTTGTGTGGCTTGGATGGCTATCATGATCAACAGACTCGACTGAATCTTATGATCTCTAATTGACTGCGAAAGAAATAGCGTAATCTGCTCCGGACCACTCGTGCTTATGCCGGAGGATCCGAATCAGCTGCTGAAGAGATTCGATCGAGATCATAACTAGCTCCCTATCACAATTCCTAAAAGTCTCTAATATTGTCAACTGGCATTGGATCAACTGATGGCGGTGCAACTAGCGCTTTGCTACTGATGCTACTACATACAATGGGTTCAGCAATCAGTAGTGCTGCTAGCTTTCGGAAAGGGAGGTATAAGTGTCAATTCTTTCTCCACCAGCTTTTTGTTACTACTGCCTACTATGCATCGTTGAGCCCGTGGCATACTGATAGATCTCCTATTCGTTCCGAGCCAAGAGAAAACTCGTGGCTGTCAGCATCACGAACATAAGGAACTGGGTCTCGCTATGGATACGAATCTCCAACTGTGACTCGATTGACATCTGCATCTGCGGGCACGGCATCTACAACTCGCTCTGTGTCTTGATCAGATGCTGCTGACTAAGCAATAGAAACTGGAACTGTTGCTACTAGGTCAACTGAGTCAATCCAATCCATTCAGTCAACTAAGTCAAATGCAATTGCTCTGCTCCAGTTCCCTCTGCTTACACCTGGTCAATTCGTTGATCGCCTCCGCCCCTGCTGACGAAGCGTTTATCTCTGTCTCTGCTATCCTCGCACCTGCTGATCAAATCGGATCGACTGAAAAAGGATATGCTATCGGTTGAGCTGGTTCTACCTCAACAACAGGATCTGCAATTGGATCTTCAACTGCCTCTGCTTCAATTTGTGATGAAACTGCGGTCGACTAGTTCTGGATCTAGAGACTCTGACTCTTCAACCGGTGCCCAGATGCTACTTACCGACCTAGCTTACCCCGCTTCTGATGATGGGTGATCAACGGCCTATGCCTCTACAGGTGCTATCTAGGCTTCTATGGGGCTTCCAAAACCTGAGGCAGCTCGGCTCCCAAAATGGAATTGCCTGACCTACCTCTCTAGCTACCGACTCCGCCTTTGCTATTGGTATCTCCGCTGGTGCTGCTGCTAATGATGCCTATGCAACGACTGCTGCTGCTAATGCTGGATCTACTACAGGCTCTTCCATTTGTGGTGCTGGTGCATAGGTAGGTTGTGCCGGTGAAATGGTGGCCCACTTCTGCTTCATTAGCAGAATCGACTTCAGAACCAACAGTTTCATCAACCGAATCCACTGCTGTGGAACCGAATTGCCTTCTTTCTCATCCCGCTCCGATCACTAAACTCCGAATCTGAACAGAATTAGGCTCTGCAGCTCGCAACACGGTCAGAATATCTCTAGCACGAGCAGCTCCAGGTCCGGAACTAGTAGACCCAGCAGATGTTGAGTCAGTTGGGTTCAATCGATTCTGTTGATTCTGCAGACGGTGACCCCTGCTGTGGTAGGACATACCGAAGTAATAGGAACAACCTAAACAAGAGGGGCTTATCGACTACCGGAATGCCGGGAGGAACCACCTGGCCTTAGATTCTAAAAGCTTAGGGACATATGTGGTCAAAAAAGAGGCTGGTGGTCCAACAACGAGAGTTCCATGTCTCCGTCCAACCATAGGAGTGGATTTCTCCCATAGCAGGGAGTTATAATACCACTATTCTAGTGGGAGGGGGTTCGATGGGTTCAACAACTATAGGTAGGGGCTGGTCTGAGAGGGTACTCGTAGGGTCTCATGGCCCGGTCTCGGGTCTGTAGCATCTCATATTGTAGGTTGTGGAACCGAACGATCTACAACTGGGCCTGGAACCGCTCCTGCTCCTTCCTCTGCCTCTGCAACTGCTCCTGCTTATGGTAGTGGAGAAATTTGTGGACATGTATCTGCTGCCTCTGCTGCTGGTGGATCGACTGCTTCATATGGACCTGGAGCTGCTACTTATGTCAGTGCTAGTGATGCTACTCTAGCTCACGATCATGAGTAACTTAACCAACTGACTCACCGACCTCACCAACTTCTGGCTCATCCACTGACTCAACCAAAGAAACCGGTTATAAAACTGCAAATGAATATGAAAACTTGGAATTCTCATCCTGGGCGAAGCAATGAGCACTCAACCTTACTTATAAAGGGAGAGGGAATTCGATACAGAGCTATCCCTCCCTCTCTGGTAGGTGTTCCAGAATGAGTACGTAGGCAACATCTCGCATCTCAAGCATCAAGAGTTGGAAGGCACGGAGTATCAAACCTTTCCCTTTATGAGGTCAAGAGGCATCACTCCCTCCCCTCAATTGATTTATCCATTTAAATTGATGAAGGGGCGGGGCAGGAGCTAGCTTTGTGGAGCGAATCGAAGTTTTCATCGCCAGGCCATTATATACGTTCAACGGTTCGGGAGGCGGGATTTGTGCCCACTTCTCCACGGCTCGGTCCCAACCAAACCTTACTCGATAGTGGAGGCGACTAACAACTGGCCACTCTGGTTTCACCCGGATGCTGCTTGCTCCTGCATCAATGCCCATGCTTCAGCCATGTCTTGGTAGTACCTCCACCCGAATGATCTACCTACCTTACCCGAGCCCAGTTGAGAGTTCTTACTCGTTTTGATGGATATTTCTTCCTTCCGGATATACGGCCTTTGGACCGGCTCTGCTGGCAGGTGATCGTGGCCAAATGAGAAGTTACAAATAGCAGATCGCGGGGTGTGTGATTGATACATGTGTACGTTTTACGAGAGCTCAGATGACTAGATAATCGCACGCACACCTTCGAACTAGGAAAGTTCCCTTTTTAAGGATCCAGTCCCACTGTAACTCATTCCATTCCCTAGGTCGGGGATTACCACGCCCTTACTTCCAGAGGTAACGGTTCCGTGGTTCGGCGGGTAGAGGAGATCACTATGCCCCCCGCGCCTTGTCCCAATCGTTCCACGTTCCACCCACTCTGAAGAGCGACTGCTGGTGAACTTCTTAAGCAAGCCCTCATGGCGAGCCCTTCAATGAATTTCTTAATTAAGAATAAGAAATCTTTCTATCTCCCCCCTGCCTTTTCAACGAGTGGAGTGCATAAGCCCCTATTGAAGTAAGTGCGAGATTAATTCGTATCGCGCGAGTACAGCAAGCGGAGTCTACTACGCGCGTCAGGTTGCTGCTACTTCACGTTTTGATTCTCCTTGGGAATGGTGCCCGAGTGGAACGCTTTCATTAGCAGCCTTGTTTAAGACCCAAGCCGGTAGTTACCTTTCCTCTCTTTTTAGAGAAAAGTCAGGAAGTTGTCTTAGGCCTAGTAGATTGGCAACAGCAGTTAGCAGCTCATAGTAGTGGCTTATACCTTCCGTCGCTTCATTCATGCTTCGCCAGCCAGCTAGAGAAGATAAGGAAGGGCGAAAGGAGTCGACTGGAGAATACCCGCTAGGAGAAGACTAGCTGCTAGTAGTGAGTGACCTCTTCCGACCATGCTTCGCCCAACCCTAAAGCAGAGCATATAATAGCTAAAAGACCGATAATGGAGAACACCTTGTTGACCATGCTTCGCCAGTCATACAGGAACGATACGGAAGTCGAAAAGCTAGGAATGGAGAATACCCGCTCCTCGAGTTAGGAAGACCTAAGTCGGATATTAGCTCTTTACCTTTCGGAGAAGACCTGTAGCTAAGTCAGTTCTTGTTGGCTTGTTGTTGTTTTACCCTTAGGAGAAGCATGTCCTATACGTGCTTTCTTCCTAGCTGCCTTAAGACCCGTAGCTAAGCCGGTAGTCGTAGCTTGTCTTGTCTTGTCCGGTCCTTGTTCATACCATGCTTCGCCAGCCAACAAGAGTCACTAAAAGACAGGAAAGGAGTCGACTGGAGAACACCCGCTCTTATAAGACTTGTAGCTAAGCCGGTTAATGTCCCTTGTTGTCTATGCCTTCGGCTTCTGGCTTTAAGACAAGACTAGTCCCTTTCTTGAAAAGAGATTAAGAAAGGAACCTTGTCACTCCCTTGGTTCATTAAGGGGAGTGAACGAAGTGACCCTTAGGAAAGGAGCACGAGTGAACGGTTTGATTGTTGTTTGTCTTGTTAGGTTGGCATTCCCCCCTTAGGGGGGAAGGCCCCGTTGCTAAGCTGGTAGTTCATCTTTCCCTTTAGAAAAATAGAGCTAAGGATAGTTGCCTTGATGACTCCCTTGGCGCATTAAGGGGAGTGGATCGAAGGGGACCTCAAAATTAGGGGCATACGTCAGACTTCGTTGCCGCGGCTTTTGGAGGAGCGGAACCACGCCCTTAAGTAAGACAGACAAACCGGCTTTGACGCCTCCGCTTGCTCCTCCGCTCGCTGGTCTCGCTCTGGCAGCTAGGTTAGGCAGCTGGTAGGGTGGCCCGTTAGTACAGGGAAGTACTTGTTCTCGAGTGAGCGGCAAATGTCATGCCTGAATTCGATCTACGAAGGCCTGTTCTTCAAGCTTGATGTCATCGGGTTGAAAGACAACATCAATGGCGAAAAAGGCCGTAAAAAACTGCTTTTGAGAGCGTTTCCGACATGCATGACATGCATCTCTATCAGCTATGGAGGAGCGGCTGAATCAAAACGTGATGTAGCAGCAACCAACTTAAAAACGTGAGTGCGAGGTGACTCTAAGATACGGCTTTGTTGTGAGCCGTATCTTTGCAGCACTACGTCTGACTTCGTTTGCTCCTACCGGACTTCCTAAGGTCACTCTTGCCTAAAAGCTAAAAGGAGAGGATATTAAGACGACTTAGCTACAAGTCCGAAAGCGGCAAGCCCTTAATTGATTGCCCATTGCCCAACTAGAACTATCGCCACTAGTCTTGTCTTCAAGCCGAAGGCGAAAGCAGGCGACAACAACTGCTAGCTACAACAACGGCTACCCGAACCTAAAGCCGAGCTGCACTACCTCCTACCTGAGCTGCCCTACCTAACAGCTTGAAGTCCGGATGGCAGCTCGGAAGGGAGAGGAAGAGGATCGGTATTAGACAACAAACAACTGGTTTAGTCGAAAGCCAAAGCCTCAGCGGTGCAAGCGCAACCCGCCGTTAAAGACACAACCTAAAGCCGTTTAATTAAGGACGCTCGCCAGCCCTTGAATTGCGCAACCCTAACTAACCCTAAGGCTGCCCTAACAGCTAGAGATGATGCCACTGCTGCTAGAGAAGCTAATGCCTACGAGTCCGAAGGCCAGGAGGAAGCTGCTAATGCCAGTCTCATACTATAGGCCAGTCCTACTTACTGCTTTAAGGCAACTAGAGCGGCGAAAGGTGGCGGCAACATGGAATCGGTCTTATCCGAAGACAAGCTGCAAGCAACGAGCGGAGCGGATAATGCAAGCGGAGGTGCGGTGTCGAAAAGCAAGCGACGAAACGAGCCCCTTCAATGTGGTGTTGTTCAGGTTTCTCCTGAACTCGCCAAGGGAAGAATAATTTCTATCAGGGCTGTAACGGGCTCGTTAAGAAGAGAAGGCACCTCCCAATATAAATAAGGAAAATGATGATGGAGAGTTGACCGAAATGAGCACTAAAGACTTTTTGACTCGCCTACGGACTAGTAAGGCGTAGTTAATTAGTTATCTCTTATCTTTCTAACAAAATCGATCAAGAAAGAAGTGGAAGCCGTAGCGCGCTACTTCAAAGCTAGCATTCCTAATCGCCCTATCTAGTAAGGCACTTGTTTTTCAGCAGCGTCACGGCTTATTCTACAATTTGCTGTTTATTAGTTTTTCATCTCCTGAGGAGAGCGGCAACATGGAACAGTGTAAAGGTGAAACGACTTGATGAGCTAAGGGGGCGGGATGAAAGCGCTATTTGAAAAAGAAAAAAGGAGCCATCTGCTTTACGCTTTACCTTGATAACCCACTTGTTTCCAATGGCTCGCTTACCCTCCGGTAAAGGAACCCACTCCCAGGTATGATTGATTTCTCTCAAGAGCTTGTAGCTCTTCAGCCATGGCCTCTCTCCAACATGATTGATATGACGCTTCATAAAATTAGAGATAGGGCCTTCTTCTTAATATCCCTCTTTCCTTAATTAGTCTGATTTCCTGTCCCGACTCTCCTCTGCTTAGGCGAGTAGCTTCTTTTTCAGCCTCTGTGGCTTGCGGTGACAGAGAGTATAGTTTCCTGGATGATAAACTTCATCCGTAGCTCGTCTAACAGGTAAACTAGCTTGCTTTCAATGCTTTCCGCGGATCACTCTTTCCGTTGCGGACTTAGTAGATAGGGATAGGGATCAAAGAATCTTTCAGTTCACAAGTCAGGGCGATTAGAACTATTTCATATTGATCGGAGGAAAGAGAAGTTGTCAGTGGTTCCGAGTTGGGAGCGAGAAGTATAGGCAATACCTTCAGTTGACTTTATCGATCCAGTTAACAGAGAACAATACCAACAACTCAATATGCTGTATAAGCAACTGGCCCTATAAGCAAGAGGCCGACGACGACACCTTACCATAGAAGAAGCTGGCTGACAAAGCAGAGGAAAACAGAGCCAGAAGGTCTGATTGCGCTGTGGATTCTCCTTGACTCGATACCTTGTCTCGGTCAGTCTGTTCCGCTGGACACTCTGCTAAATAGGTCTGCTTAAAAGCCAGCTACCAAGTAAACAAGAACAAGATTTTCGACTTTCCCGAAAGGGAAGGAAGACGAGCAATACCTTGACTGCTCACACAGAAGAATAAGGAATGATCTTTCCCAAGCCTACTGCTAGTATGGAGTACAGAGAAGGAAAGGACTTAGACTAAAGCCTTTTTCGGTACACGGATTGAGGGCTTTTATCTAATCTAATACGGTAAGTTATTGGTTGGCTTATCTCTTGCTTATATCTTTAAGAACTTAAGAACAAACAGTATTGTCTTCCAGTAATGGGTTAGAGGGATTCACTTCTTTCTACTTGGGGATGACCTGTAGCTTCCATTGCCGGAAAAGATCAGTGCTAAACTAGAGACGAGAGTAGCTGCCCCGGACACTGATAATACGGGACACGCTAAGTTATTAAGAGAAAGCTCTGCCTCAAAAGTTCCTTTTTCAATCAAAGAGACGTCCACAAAGCCTGTCAAATCTTAACTGAAAAAGTCAGTAGAAAAGAAAAATTCATATGGGCCTGTCTCTGGGCAAGCAATCTAACCACACAAAGCCTTAGACCCAATCGCCCATGAAAAAGATGGGGGTGTCAAATCTCCTGACTAAGAAAAGGTTACTGCGCCAATGTTCATGTTTTTAGCTTCCTTAAACGAGTGAAATGAAAAATGACTTTCTTCATTTTGTTGAAGCTAAGCTATATTAGAATGAAATTCTTCTACTCCGCCAGGCGAGCCAGTCAGCGGGTTAGTAGGAAGACGAGTGGCCACGATCTACTGAAGTTGCTATCGGCTGAAGAACAAGCATGAAGAAGCCCCTTCCACACTTTGCTTATTTTTCCCTTGCTGCATTAGTTAGACAAAAAGCATTCGACTCTGGCCCATAAGAAGAGGACAAGGGCCTACGAGGAGAAGGTTTCGAGACATTAAAAGGCATATATTTAGGAACTTAGACTGAGACTGAGCTTGCGTCTAAACTTGAACAGGTACTAACATTTAAGTAAAACGCCCTCCAAGGCCGCAAACGCGCGATTTAAGCCTAAGCCACTTTTTCTGACTGCCGCCCCGAAAGAAGCCTACCTAATCGTTCCAGCTAAGGGAAGAAGCCAGCATAATGTCTTTATTGTGTATTGAGCTCGACTTGAGGAAGGACATGGTCAAAAAAGTCTGTCTAAATACCAAGCGGGGAGTGAAATGGCAAGAAAGACTTTATCCAAATCCCTGGATTTTCTGCAAGAGCTGCGGCTCCATGGATCACTCGCCTATGGATTGTCCCTAAAACAAGGGTTAAAGAACCTGCGGATTCAAAAACGTTTGAGCCTGAGATGGTCAGACTTATTTCCCTGTTCCTAAGGAAGATCGACAGAACAAAACTGGCCTTGATATGGTGGAGGACAGAACCATATCAGCAACCAGCTTTCGCCTGCTTTCTTTTTTTTTTTTTAGTACCCGAAAAATAGTTCTTTCTTCCCGGAAGCTCAATTGATTGCTTTAAGGCGTGGGCCGGCCCGCTAGCAGCTCAATTGAAGCTACCGCTCACATCCCCCCGCTATGTTCTAAAACGGCTTCTTCCCTTAAGGTGCAGGCCGCTTATCAACATAAGCTTTAAGGCAATGGGTATTCTCTCTAACTCAACAAGTGGTACCACCCCCCAACCCCCCTCTGAGGGGGGAGCTCGTAGGCAACTGCTCCGGCTGCTGCTAGTAGCTCTTTCAAGAGCTTGAGGCGCGGGCGGGCCTATGCCCTATTAAGCTTTCATGCCCGCTCCCTTCACTGACCGCTATGTTCTCAAACGGCAAGAAGCCTTTAGGGCGAGGGCTGGTGTTCATGAAAGCGGTGTAGCTCTTGAAACAGTTCATTGCCCACTCCCCGCATCAACTGTTATAACACGGCAAGCAGCTGTTAAGGCGCAGGCCGCTTCTCAACATGAAAGCGGTGGAGCTGCGGCTAGTAGCTACAGATTGAGTTCAATGAAGGCGCGGCCCGCTTCTCATCAATTCACTCCCTTACCGCTAACCTATGACAGCAATGAAAAGACATAGCTTTAGCGGGGAGTTTCTTTACTGTCATATGAGGCGGGTTGTTTCCGGTTAGCGAGGCAAGTGGTTCAACCACTTGGTGAGCGGGTGCGCTGCGGTGCAGCTAGTAGAGAAAGAAGCTTCTATTTATAGGCGTTGGAGGCCCTTAACCCAGCAGTGTCTTGGTTCCGTAACATGGATCATTTCAAACCTCAGCCAATCGTCAATCTCCAGCCCAAAGCTGACCAGTACAAAACCATGTGATCTGTCCCCGTTTACGTACCCCACTGGCTTCATAGTACCCTGCCTACTCGTCTTTAACTGGCTTCTACTTGTCTTTTACTGGCTTATTTGTACCCAGCTACATGATGGAACTCCCCTCGGCCAATCGTAACTCGCCAGCGTAGTCCTTGCTTAGGAAAAAGATGTTTGGCCGAACCCCTATCTCTTGATTGATCTGATCAGACGCTTGCTTTTTCCCAGTCAAGTAAGTACCCAGTACAGCTGTGTAAGTACAGTCACCAGTACAGCACTAGCTCTTACAGCAAGCAGCAATAGCTACCAGTACAGCTCTTACAGTACAGCAATAGCAATCGTTCGGTCTGGAGGACCTCACTAGCTCTGTCTGTCAGTACAGCTCTTACAGTCACCAGTACTAGTAAGCTAGCTACCAGTACAGCTCGCTCTTTAAGTCCACTAGCTATTAGAGTCCACTAGCAATACACCAGTAACGAAAAAGATCAAAAGTGACATCAAACTGTAACAGAGAGTGTTCAACCTGCATTTCGGCTTTCTCGAGAAAAAGTCCACTCGAAAGGCTAAACCAAAAGGAAGGACAAGGCGTCTCGTCGCCCTTTTTACAGATTTTTGCGTTTGTCCCGATTGGTTGATCGTAAGCCCGTTCAGGCTAGGCTTCCCATCAACCAATCGGGAACCCAAAAAGTCTATCTTTCTCCGCTTTCTTATTTCGAGCATTAGCCTCATGGGCAGGGGTACACTTCAAACTAAAAAAGGCGAAGCATGGAGTCGTACCATATATATCTTAGGAGGTTTGCTTATACCTCTTAAGAGACACATGGGGCAATTAGTTCAGTTTCCAAAAAATATGGAGTTTCGCACCAAGGCTCAAACCATTCTTCAGAAGGATCCGCTGGTCAAAATTCTTGTGTTGGGGCTCCCTCCCAATCATTTCATTTCTCAGTAATCACTGAGTCTACCAACAACAAACAAGTGACCCAGAGCAGAGCAGCTTTGGTCCGGAAAAACCAGAAAAGACAGTATTATGACCAATTTCACCACATTCCCATCAAATCATCCATTAGTTCGAATGCCGTTTTTCCACCGTCCAGATTATAGTAGTAGTAGTAGTAAGCCTAGTTGTTCGACCCCGACTCCCCATCCTAATGTAAGACGGCGCTTTCCGAAGGCGCTGAAGGCGGAGATGATTGCAAGTAGTCCACTCTCTCATACACGACAGTGGATCAACCCACTGTCCAAACTTCAAAATCTGTTAAAAAACAAAGCGTGCTTGAAGGGCCCCGCCTCGCTGAAAGATATTCAACTGTCGCTCTGGAAGCCTCTCGTTGCCGGGGTCGGCCAGTTGCCTTTAACGATTTCTTCGGCAATGGATCCAAATAGGGGGTACACCGCCAAGCTGCTAAGATCACCGGAGCGGGGGTCTGGGGGACGCGATACGAAAAAGCGGAAAAGCCAGGACATTCGGTTTCGATGAAGCGATATCCCTGAAGGTTCACCTGATTTTTACATGGCGGATCTGGAACGATACAATCTTGCCGACCGTCGATCTGGTAAGAATCGGGCTTCTAACACTCGAGACTGACACGCTACTTGTCACGGAAGTCCCTTCTGCCTTTGCACTCGAGCGTCGATGGATTCTCCGTTGCGGAAATCTCAACGAAACCTGACACCTTTGCGAGGTGGAAACTCGAATCTCAGCTCTCTAATCACCCTTAAATGTGACTTTGAGGAGGTAAAACGGGTCGAGTTAGAAGTCTGACAGCACCTCCCCTTAACAGGAGAGGATTCAAAGATGGTCACGGACTCGGCTCAACCTTCGAGCTGAAATTTCAGCAGCATCTCCCCTTGAGGGAGGCACTTTAGGAGTCGACGAATCTACTCTTCACTCTTTCCTATCAACAATAAACCGTAACACACCTCGCACTTGCCGAGTTTGAGTTGAAATTTCGGCAGCACTTCGCCTAGGTCTAGGACACCTGGGATTGATGGACTAGAAACTGATGTTTGCTGATTTCCTACCTCTTACCCGATGGTGGGTTAGGCGGGACAGCGAACAACGTCCGTCACTAGGTAGAAAACTATCCTACGAAGCACACACAAGTGTAAGTGGATGCAAGATGCTCAAACCACAAGCTATGGCTTCCTAGAAGGCTGTCTACTCCAGGGTACCTAAGTGCAGTGTGGGTGGGTTCTTATCTCTCCAAAAAAGGCTAGGTTCCCCTTCGATATACCTCGCGGTCCTCCTGGAACCGGTCTTTAGTAAAGAAGGGGAAGGAGGGTCCGGAAAGCCAGGGTTGAAAGCGGCCGGCTGTCAAGAGCGCTACTCCTGCTACAGCCAAGGCGCTGCCAAGGCAAGGAAAGCAGACAGCCAAGCGCGCTACTCCTGCTGCTAACGCTACTATAGTAGTTGCTGCTATTGCTCGAACTGGAAATTGCGTAAAGTCAATAAGGATCGGATCCTCGCTTGACTTTATGAAACGTCGAAAATCAAACCTTATGAAACGTCGAAAATCAATCCCATTTCTTTTCTTCGGTAAACCCAGAGTATACTGGTACTGTTCCCCTTACCTAAAGTCTCACTCTTCTTTGAGCGTGATATCAGAAACACCAATTGGGAAACTATCATCATGTTGCGAGCCTTCAATCTCTTCACTGGCGACAAGCCGTGTGTGTGTATGTCATTGAGTGAACAACTACAAAAAGCTCGGGCTAAAACGCTTGAGACCGCTCGCCCTATCGTTTAAGGGCGGGGATTGGATCGTCGGATAGAATGACTGCGAAAAAAAAAGGGGCCGATGGGGGCGGGTAAACTACCTTTGTTCGGGGAGAGTACTACGTCGATTGCTTCGTCGAAATTTGAGGAAAACGGCAACCGTCACTCCGATCACCGAAACGGAAAAATGGATTGGGTGATGCTCCTTTCATAGAGGAGCCAAATCGCCGCATTAAATCATTTGGTTTAGCAGAGGCTCTGGCATACTCCTATGTCAGAGATACCCTTATCACCTGTGCGCGATTTGTATACTTTTTTGATTAGCGCTCTACTGGGGTAATGGTATCCATTGTCTGCAGCTCCATCCCAATAATACGTGTTTATCAGTGGACCCAATAGACTTCTCAGAGGCGATAACGGAATCCTGTATCGTACGGGGAATCGGAGTGCCACCTACCCCGTTCGATCCTTTGCAGATCCGCACTAGCGCTATAGTCTCCATGGCTACCATGTGTGGGGCTGTCATACTAACTATGGCGCTATGTGAATCGATATCATTCCAATAAATTCAGCTTTTGTTGATGAAGGTTTTTTCATTTAGTTACGAAAAACGGCTGGGGCATCATGAATTTGATTATCTAATCAGAAGAGCGTCATCATTCGGAAGTGAGTATTGTCAAAGCCTCCGCCTCTATCTCCGCCATGAACACTCGTAGCACTCGTTTCCCTTCTTTCTTTTCATACATACTAGAGGAATATAAGACTGACGGAATTAATGACTCAATATTTTGATAGTCTCTCTTTTGTCTTCCTCTTTCGCTTCTGGATTCCGTTTTTAAGCCTACGCTTACACGCTCACTCCTCTTAAAGCACCTGAGGACTCATAAGGTCACTCTTGCCTGGCAGCTCGGAAGGCAGAAGAGGAAGATTGACAAAGCTACAGAGGCTTCCATGTTGCCGTGGAACCCAGCTCTGATCTTAGAGGTATGTCACGACCGTCAACTCTAACTCAAACAGCAACAGGCACTCACACTCCCCAATCCGGAATATGAACCGTAAAAGAAAATACCCATTGAACCGATCACAGGAATACCAGTTACAGTACCTATCAGCCAAAGAGGAATCCTTCCAGTAGTATCGGCCATTTACCCCACTTCCCTCCACATTTCATCAAGTGGTCGTGCTAGAGACATAAACAGTCATGGATAATTATGAGGATGATATCCTTCCGAATGGGATAAGAGAATTCCTACTATTCTCTTTCTTTCTCTCAATTGAAGAAATAATTGGAAAATCAAAAGCTGCGTACAAAAATGAGTAAGAACCCCCCCTTTAGGGCTATGGAGTCACTTTCACTTTAAGCGGGGCTATTCCTTTCACACCGCTGGTACGATTCAATTCAACATTTTGTTCGTTCGGGTTTGATTGTGTCGTAGCTCTATAATTCGGATTAGGTTTATCGTTGGATGAACTGCATTGCTGATATTGACCCCAAAAAAGAAACGGTAGGTACAGCTAGTCCGTGAACAGCCAACCATCGCACTGTAAAAATTGGATAGGTTCGATCTATGGTCATTGAGGCCTCCTAAAAGGATCTACTAAATGAATCAAGTTGTGCCAAAGGATCAAAACGGCCAGTTATTAATGGAATCCCTTGCCGGCTCTCTGTGAAATACTCGTTTGGCCGAGGGCTTCCAAACACATCGTAAGCTAAACCCGTGCTAACGAATAACCAACCCGCAATGAATAGGGAAGGTATAGTAATACTATGAATGAGCCAGTATCGAATAAAGGTAATAATATCAGCAAAAGAACGTTCTCCCGTGCTTCCAGACATGCTGAGCTCCACATATTCTTGTACAGTCAAAAAGGGGGATCGATTCCGTGAAAGATGGGATCAGTAAATGGAAAACTACTGAGATTTCATCTTTGTGAGATCGTCAATATTGTACCGAAGGTGTATTTAGAGTATACCGAATCAGTATAGCTATCCTTCCTCTGACACAGCAACGCAGTTTCAATCAGTATCGAAAAGAAATGGTACATAATTCCTTTCTTGTTCCTTGTCTATGCAGAACCGCGTGTCATTCAATAGAAAATCCCTCAAATTCCTGTAGTATAGGGTTTCCCATTACTGGCTTCGGAATAGAAACTGAAGATCTTGGTAAAGTGTGAGTCGACGGGTTCTAATAATTCATGAAAGAGATTCTCATATTCCCACAATGAAATTAGATGCAAAACCTAGAAACCTCCTTTTCATGGAGGGTCTTTTTCTTTTTTTTTCTAATCCTTTCATTTCAAGTAATTGGTTGGTCGTACAGTAGTAGATAGTATTCGATGAAAGAAACAGAACAAACAATAGTTGTAACAATCAATATTCGTGATGCAACCATTGCTGCATTAGATCAAAAGGTTTCTTCTTGACCTAGCTACAAGGATGGGACTGGACTCTATGATATGGAAAGACAGAATGTAGAACCTAAAAGGATAATAGAAATTGCTAGTTTGAAAATCGAGTTAGACTCGAAATAAAGGTTTGATTTCTTCGAGAGATCATGGGAGACTTTTTTTCTTATCATTCGAGATATTATGTGCAATTAACCAACCTACTACTGAATCCAATGAGTTAAAGTAAAGTCAAAGGTGTTATCAGGTCGTTTATTCCAAAATGGTGGTATATACAATTGAAAAAGAAAAGAAATGATAAAAATGGAAATTCTTTTCAAATCCAATTCTTCCATAGTTACTCAAAGATAATTTCATTTTTGAATGAAGCGACACAGTTCTTATTACTATAACTTGACTCACGAGTTGCTCACTGAATCTGTTGATTCGAAATCACGGGATCAGTAGATGTCACAGATGATGAATCCTTTTTTTTACCTCTGTCACTCTATCTTTGTTAGTGCCGTCTATAATGACTGATGAATCAAGAACTTGAAATTGGCCTCCTCAATGGTCTTTTTTCTTCGAATTCTATCTCGCAAAAATGGAAACGTCAGGTAAGTGCTTTATAAACATATGTATAAAAAAAAAAAAAAGAACGTATCTCATTTAGTTCCTTCATGCCTACTATAACTAGTTATTTCGGTTTTCTACTGGCTGCTTCAACTATAACCCCAGCTCTATTGATTGGTGACGTCATTTGAAATTAATTGAATGAACAATTAATTCATCAAAATTCATCTTTCTGTGAGATTCCAGGTATTCTATAGTTCCTTCCCGCGTCAATTGCCAATTCTTGGTCATTGAGATTCATGGGCGATTTGGATTCATATTTAGGGATAGATATGACCTCTCTTTTTATCCTCTTTCAAATAAATTGAAATGATTGAAGTTTTTCTATTTGGAATCGTCTTAGGTCTAATTCCTATTACTTTGGCCTGATTATTCGTAACAGCATATTTACAATACAGACGCGGTGATCAGTTGGACCTTTGATTGAGTAACATCTCTTTTTTTTTTATGGACCTCCTCCTTAATCTGCAGGAGGTCAAATTCAGGTTGCAGTTCGACGTTAGTGAAGTTATTTTATTGTGATTCGACATTACAAGAACAGAATCACGCTCTGTAGGATTTGAACCTACGACATCGGGTTTTGGAGACCCACGTTCTACCGAACTGAACTAAGAGCGCTTTCTTACGACAGGAGATACAGCTGTAAAGAAAAGGAAGGATTCTTTTTGTACCCAATCGTCAGCATGCATATAGTCTCATTCAACTACAGATTATGTCCAATTTTCATCGATCTCAATTGATCCCTCGTTACTGCCCATAGGAGAAGTAATAGGTAGGGATGAAAGGATTTGAACCCGTGACATTTTGTACCCAAAACAAACGCGCTACCAAGCTGCGCTACATCCCTTTCAATTGTTGTACAGTGTCATTGTAGAGAATCCCTGTCTTGTTTTCCACATTTCCTCCATCTATATAAAATTTCTTTCTCTTGCTCTTTATTGGTCTCATAAATATATATAAATTTCTTTATATTTATATATATTTATATACTCATCATCATCCCGCCGCTCCTACCAACGATAATAGAAGTTTCGAGGGTTTCCCGATATTTGTTGCATGCGAGAGAGATCCCAATTCCGTGTATCCGGTTAAGCAAGCCCTGCCGCCAGCTTCCACCCATTCGACGAAGGTCCTGATCCGAGTGTTTAATAATTACTGCATGCGTTATATATACAGGGAAGGAGTAATCCGACCCAGCTACGTTTGCTCCCATTCCGACGGCTCCGATGATTGGGCTAATCGATTACTCTCCTATGCCTACCTGAGGTATCGATGGGATACGAAGCAGAACTGGACGGAGGGGATGGAACTGCCGATCCTGGAAATGACAAGGGCTTGGGGAAAGATGCTATGCTTGAGTCACCGGAAATGGTTGGTGACGAATAAAATCATAATAGGTAGCTTGCAAGCATAGGAATTGATAACCGAATTCTTTCATTCCCCCCAGTGCTAGATCAGATTCTTCTACTCCTGCTGATGCCCCAACTCCATTTCCTTTGCTGGAGAGGGTTAGGATCGACGGGTTGGTCGCCTGTATGATAGGGGCTTTCGCTTCCTTGCTTACTCCACTTCCGGCAGCGCCTTATATCGCCCGAAATGCCCTGGGAGGGGGCCCCAGAATTGATTGATAAACATCCCAAACCTGAATTTCTTTCTCAATTCATTGAGAAAAGCGAGGTTTCTTTCTCAATTCAACATTGATGGGCACCCAACCACGACACTCAAGGGACCTTCCTAAGGAACGTATTCGAAGGGAGACTATTCCAATACAAACTCCTATCGGATGACTTCTCTCGAAATAACTACTCTCATATCAACTCCTATTGATTCGACTACCATTAAAAAAAAGCACCTTTCCCTTGGTCAGTTAAGGTAAGGCGAGTGGAGCCTCGCGAAACGAGTCACCACCGACTATCAATAAAGGAATTCTTCTTATTGAGGAACGGGGGACTATTCCAATACAAACTCCTATCTGGTTCACAGATATAGGCCAAAAGCGTGAGCCGTCTAAAGAAAGGCGTATATTCGAGTATTAGATACCGGGGCGTATAGAGGAGTATGAAAGGCACACCGTCAGAGGCTTTTATTCCATTCCGGTTTTTTAGGCGTTAGAGGCCCTATTCCTCTCCTCAGGGGTAGGGTTCAGCTCTTCCCGTCGAATTGATTGATCAATGAAACATCCTTCTTACCCCCACCGGCTCAGGAGAATAATATGAAGTGACCACCTGAAGCAGAGGTGCCATCCCCCTCTTCGAGATGCAAAGGTGACCAGCTTTAGCCATAGGAACTCCTTCTCTTTCGTTCGGGTGTATCCCTATTCTCTCTTATTCTCTCTCCCGGATGTAAACGAGCGACGGTTCAGGCACCGGGCGGGAGTAGGTAGTCATTGGTGGGCCAAATCTCAGGGAAAACGTACCAATCTATTCTCCTCTATCCGGGGCAATCACTACGAACATGCGCTAACCTCTTCTACCTACTCGATCGACCGCTTCTTCGGGCGACGGGGAGGTCCATCCATCATATCTGCTGGTCTGCTCGGAGCATAACCCATACTTGGAGGTTTCATACCCGGACGGGAATGGGAAGGTCGGAGTTAAGCATACGCTACCAGGAAAGCCCTGACGGCCTATCCCCGAATCGAGACCTTAGAAGAACATGGATGAGGGAGAAGGGAGCAGTGTACGTGGATCATTCTAGAATCGAAGAGGGATACAATTGTTGAGTGACTTGACTAAGGAATGGGTAATGGAACGATACAGATGACTTTCTTCCAACATATACGCGGTTGGGCAACCTTCCATTGCTGCGGCTGGCCATTCCCTGTTAGCAGTTTCAGCAACCATCTTTTTATCCCAAAACCAAACACTTCCTTCCCTCCGGGAGATAGAAAGAACCCACCCAATCCATACTTTGTTTGAGAATGATGTTGGGAGAAAGGCGACTCTTGTGATCCTTCGACATTATTGAAGGGATGGTGGCTCGACCTGAAGCCGTCGAAATAGAGTCCCATCCGCCTCCCCGGCTCCACGCGTCGACCTCCCATTGGGAGAAGCAGAAATGGATGAGTGAGCGATCCGGCTTCTAGCCCTTCAATGATTGATTTGTCTGAAAACCCCGACCTCGGTAGAAAACGAACGGCTAACCCCTCTCATCTCCGTAATAACAACTTGATGTGAGGAGGTGCCATCATTCCCCTCCCTCAGGGTCGAAAAGCGCCCGGCGGCGCGAGGTTGATGAGCAGGGAGGGTGCATTTGTTCTAGTTGGCCAAGCGGCCATCCCCCGTCTTCCCTAGCCAGGTCTCCGTCATTCAAGGATCAGTTGATGCGCCGGGATGAAGTTCTTCGGTGCTGCTCCAGGACGAACAGTAGAGGCACATGGAGGTATTGGCTCTCACTATCGATCGGATGGAGGGAACCGCGGCGCCGATTGAAGAGGGGCTCGAAGAATTTGTTTGTAGTTCGAGTTTCGTCTTCAATAACTTGGAATCATCAGGAGGGATTGGTGAAGACGGATTGAAATAGACTATACTGGTTGATGAGTATTTCAACAACCCCTTTTCCAAGAGTCTTATCAATGAAACTATTCATTGAATCGCGGAAGAAGTCTCTAAAGTTCAGTTGTTGAATAGTATAGTTGAGTTGATTCGAAAGCTTTCAGTATAAGTCTGACTTACAAGGGGGCCCCGTATACAGATCGAATTGAGTAGTAGTATCAACTACTACTACGTCATATCATTGAACGAGCAACCAGAGCACATCCGTCTCTCCGTGCCAATCATTCCATCCATTCGTCAATCCCAATCCCCTTATCTACAAACTGACGGATTCCAATCTCTAGTCACTTGTTTTCTCCCTCCAACGGATAGAGGGGCCTTTAAGAGACAGGGGAGGAACGGCCCTAGTTTCAGTTAGCAGGCGAAGGGCTTCCCAACAAAAGCTCGAGTGGAACGGTCTTCATTAGCTGTTAGTAGGAAACCCGTCAACATTGGAAGCCAACTTCCGCCGCTGCCTTAACCGACAGTTGAAGTCGTGATCCCTCCCTTCATTAGCTGGCTTGGCCTTCCCGCCCGGCCAACATTGACGACACTTTCCGGTCGGATAAGACTCCTCTGGTCGTATTAATACCTGCCGACTAGTAGTGAGACCTCTACTTCTTATTGCTTTAAATGTTGGCTTTCGGACTATCCCCGTCATTAATCTCCTTCCTTCCTTGCCTTCTTCCTGGTAGCGATAGTTGTCAAAAGCTCTGGTAGCTCCTTTGCTCGCTACGTCCAGTAAGGATTCCATGTTGCCGTTCCTTTTCGCTGGCTCGACGTTGCGACAGCAGCTAGGGCGTTTGTCTTTAGTTCGGAGCGTCAACAGACGGAATGGTCAAAAGCCTATTAGAGTAACCGTAGCGCGTCGTTCAGGGAGCTACTTCTCATAGAACGTTTTTCATCTGCTACAGGAAGACCAAACTGCAAGAGCTGCCCTACGAGCTAGCTGCCTTAGGCGTACGTTAGTTCTGTCTTTCATTAATGTAGTAACCATGGTCGTGAGCTTGATTACCTGAAGATGATTATGCAACTCCCTCTTGAAAGCAGCTAACGCACTCGGAAAGGTACCACTTGCCTAACAGCTGAAAGGCAACAAGGCAAGGGAGATTTAAACAACTTTACTTTACTGTACCCCGCAACCACGCTCCACTCCACTAAATCAATTCTTTAAGTCGTAGTCCCCTTCGCTCCACTCACTTTCAAACTCTAATGCCCGGTTTCCTACTAACCTAACAGCTTGAGCTCGGAAGGCAGGAGAGGTTTAACCAACGTCAGCTACTTGTCTTAACCGTTGCGCCCCACACCCCCCCGAGCCCCCCTCATCTATAAAGGAGGTGACCTTCGCTACACTCCCTGAGCTACAAGAGCCGAGCTAACTGAGCTAACAGAGTGAACTGCCCTAGCTGCTACAGCTCCCTTAGCAGCAGGAATAACAGCAGCAAGCCGAGCTGCACTAGCTGCTAGAGTTAGGAAGCCGAAGGCGACATCAAGCAAGGCAGAAGCGACTAGCTCCAGAGCTGCTAGAGATGCTACAGCTGCACCCTGCCTTAAAGCAACTAGAGCTGCTAAGGCAACTGGGCAAGGAGGTTGGAACGACGACGCTACCTTAGCTACTTGTCAAAAAGCTACCACTAAACCCGTGACGCTCGGCCCTCTCTTGGGAGAGTGCCTTCTCGTAACTCCCCTTAAAGAGCCAAGGGAAAGACAAGGTCTCATTAGTGCTCTCTTTCTTTAAGGGAAGGAGAGGGATCACGACTTCAACTAGTCTTAAGCAAGCAAGGCAGCCAAGGAAGCGAAAGCCCCTATCATACAGGCGACCAACCCGTCGATCCTAACCCTCGGGAGCGAAGGAAGGGAGAGGAAGCGTAAGCAAGGGAAAGGTTTAACCGACTTCAATGGAGAACTTCTGAGTTACCGTACATAGCATTCTCTTTTTGAATGTCACTCCTACTTTGCTCAGAACCAGCAAGCAAGCTTCAAAACGTATGAGCGCGTTTTACTAATAGGCTTTTCAGCCAGCTTCAAAACTACTGCGCGGCCGTTGCTTGCTGGCTGCTTCAAAGCCGTTGCGCGCTAGCTTACGTTTTTCAGCATGGCTTCCAAGCTTATTACTAAGGTAAAACGCGCTAGCGCGCCTGAATTGATAGTCGTTTTGAAGCTGAAAAACGTAATATCGCAGCTTCAATCGTATAAATCCCCTTCCTTCTCCTTCCTGTTGCTGCCAGACACATGTCACATTAACAGTCCGAAGCGTCAACTAGGGATGCCTGACTTTTCAGCCTTCGCTTGTACCGTTTGTAGGCTTTTGAACAACTAGAGCTACTCTTGGGAAGAGATGAAAAACGTGAGTGCGTACTCGCGCGCTACTCTGCTGCTCGCCCCTATCTAGTAAAGAAGCGTAGCTCGTTGCTTTACTTGACTCTACCCCGCTTGTAGTTTGAGACCATATAGACGCTTTACGCAGGCGACAAACCAAATGTGAAGAAGCCGACAGACCTGGTGGAGGCTGCATATAAACCTCCTCATGGGGATCACCATGCAAAAAGGCATTCTTCACATCGAGCTGAAATAGGGGCCAACCTCTAACTGAAGCAACTGCAATCAATGTACGTACACTGGTAATCTTTGCAAAAGGGGCAAAGGTATCCTCAAAATCAACCATCCCGATCATGCGTTGCCCTTGTCAACCAAACTCGCTCCTCTCAAGTGTGCCATCTGACCGAGTCTTCACCTTATACACCCGAGCGAGTGACTAAACGAGACTCCATCCGAATCTCAGACAATGGCAGACTTACCCTTAGGAAGAGGGACGACGATTCCAGGTGCCAGTCCGCTGCAACGCCTCGACGCTCCCCCCTACTACTGATGGGCATAGCCTGCTGCCAACATGGAATACTAGCTGCCTCTCTATAGGTCTGGGGCTCATGAAACGAATGCACAGCTGCAAGAAAAGCTCGATGACGTGGAGGAAAAAGCTTATAGTCTACAAATCGAACCGGAAGAACAGAAGGACGAGTAGATCGTGGACGAACCTGGGGTGTCGTAGGCGGATCAGAAGCTGGGAGAGTCACCTCAGGAGCTGCCGCAGGCTGATCATCAACTGCACCACGGAGAAGCCTGTCAAGAACGGGCGTATGAACATCTGCAACATTCCTGCGAACATAAGTGTGAGTGACAGGCAATGTTGCACGCTCAGAAGACGAAGACGAGGGAGATGATGACGAAGTCTCAGGAAAAAAAGGAAGCAAGGGAACAGATGACTCCGAAGATCCTGAAGAGGAGGATGCATAAAAAGGCACACTCTCGATAAAGAAAACATGACGAGACACTCGAAGTCGACGCCTTTACGTATAGGGGGGGGTCATAACAGCGATAGCCTTTCTGGTTAGCAGCATAACCCATAAAGACACATCGAGCAGCCCTGGCAGACAGCTTATCCCTTTCTGTCCTAGGAAGAAGAACATTTGGTACAACCAAACACACGCAGTCTGAAATAATCCGGACGAATTCCAGTTAGGCGCTCAACTGGATAAATACCAGACAAAAGGGGAGTTGGCATACGATTAATCAAGTATACAGAGGTAAGGACAGCTTCTGCCCAAAACTCCCGAGGAACAGAAGCAGAGAGTAGCAAGGAACGAGCAGTCTCCATAATATGGCGATGCTTGCGCTCTGCAACTCCATTTTGTTCAGGAGTCTGCGGACAAGAACGTTGGGGCTCAATACCCCGAGACGATAGAAAATCCTGAAAGGAAGAGGAGATATACTCTCCCCCTGAATCCGAACGCAAGACTTTCACCTTAGTAGAATATCGTGTCTCAACCATAGCACAAAATTACGAAAAAATAGAAAGCAATTCAGAACGAAGTCTCATAAAGTCAATCCAAGTAAATCTCGAAGAATCATCAATGAAGGTCACGTCACATAATAGAAGGGATCCACCTTTAAAAGAGGTGCAGGTCCCCAAACATCAGAGTGCACTAACTCAAAAGGAGCTGCTGAAACACTATCACTAGATGAAAAAGGAAGGGCTAAGTGTTTTGCCAACGTCACAACCTAGCCATTATGTTTTCAAACGACTGTAAGTTAACCTTCCCCAAAGCACCTGAACGTCGCAAGCTCCTTAAGCCTAGGACTAGACACATGACCTAACCTATAATGCCATAACAAGGAAGGAGAAAGGGAACCACTGACAGAAGAAACTGAGAAAGCTGCTGCAGAGGGAATATGACGGGTCTCTAGGTGGAACAGTCTCCCAACTTTACGGCCTGTCCCAATCTGCCTCCCTGTCAACTGATCCTGCACAACACACCATCATTAGAAAATTGCCACAACACAATGATTTTAAACTAATTGTCCAACAGAAAGTAGGTTCATAGCCAATTTGGGAACATGAAGGACATCATGAAGAGACAGATGTGGAGAACGAGGGGAAACAATAGAACCTACTTTTGAAACAGTTAAGGGAGTACCATCTGCAGTCAAAATGGAAGAGGAAGAAGGTGGAGAGATAGATCCAACCATGAGAGAGTCATCACATGTCATGTGATTAGAAGCTCCCGAATCTATCAACCAACGCGAAGAGGAACTCATACCTGCGGGGTAGAAGATGTCCTTTTCGCTACGGAGGATGAGCATGAGGAATTTTGCATGTACTTGGATGGTGCTTTTAACGATCAAGGGAGTGGGGCCGGTATTGTTCTTGTATCGCCAGGCTGGGTCCTAGTTCCCCGTGCGTATAAGATCCATTTTCAATGCACGAACAATATGGCTGAACAGAAGAAGAGCCGTCACTACTATAGATAAAGACTAGGACCCAGCAAGCAACGGCTTTGAAGCCGTTGCTTGCTGCTGAAAAACGACTATCAATTCAGGCGCGCTAGCGCGCTCATACGTTTTGAAGCTTCAAAACGACTATAAATTCAGGCTTTAGCGCGCTGTAGTTTTTCAGCTGGCTAGCCCTGAAAAGCCGTTGCGCGCTAGCGCCTTTGACGTAATAAGCGTTTTGAAGGGGGGGCGCGTTAGCGCCGTCACTGATAGGGGTTTTTAAGCTGGCTGCTATAAGTAGCGCGCAGTGTACTAGTGAATAGGAAAAGCGGATTGAGATTACTAATGACGGATGGAGGTTGAGGATAGAACATGTTCGGTGCCTCGCCCTTGTCTCCTTCGCCTGATACTGCAAATGATGGGAATCCTATCGATGAAGAAGAGGCATAGGCATCGCCTCTCGATCCAATCCGTCTTCCCTGGCCTCCCCAACAAACTCTTGATACGAAATCAACCTCCCGCCATAGAGAAGAGATCTAAAGTCTTGGTCCCCTCGATCACCCTTCCTTGAACCTGAACTGGTCGAGAGAGATGAACCCGCACCACATTTTATAACCTTCGAACCGAAACCCCCAAAACGAGATGGAATTCCAGAACCTAAACAACTCAGTTGAGAGCTCCGTGACCGGTTCAAGTCCAGGTCCACCAATGATTTATAGGCCATTCCCCCCCCCCCTCAGATCCCCCCCTCCGTTGTTACTGATTCATTCAAGGCATAGACTCCTCTGTCTTTGTCTTATTAGCGCAGGTGTTCGTCAACGATGAAAGCCGCTGAACTTCAAACTCGAGTGGAGAAAGAGGGCTAGGCCCAGGAGGGCTTTCAGGGACTGGGGAAGACGGGTTGATTATAGAGCTAGGGGCAGATCGAAGTAATGTCCATTGGGCATTCCCGAGCCTCGACTGGGCCAGCCGACATGAAAAACTTCTCCCATCGCATCATTAACCGGTGTAGGATTAAAGATCAGGTCCAGGATTCGAGTCAAACATCGACCTTCCCTCTCATCTCAGGGTGAGGCAAGGAATTCAATCAAATGTTCGTTGTTCAATATCTCGGCTGCTCAAGAAGTTGGACTAGCTGCTCCGCCTATTACGTAAGGGCCCGGAGTTTCTTCTAGGGGAAGGGCAGAGCCTCACCTTGCTTTAGGAAGGTGTTCGTTGCTGGGACGGGTTAAAAAATATCTGGACCGAAGGGACGGGAGGAGGAATTCAATACTCCGATCTTCCTTGGGATTCATCACTGGCTAGGGGTTTCGAATCAAAGCATGGGCATCTGCAACTAAGAGGGAGCAGTAGATCGTCGATTGAAGAGCCAGGTCAGTCAACTTCTATAGAATGGGACTTCTATTGATTATTGATTCGACTAGAGGGACTCCTAGCAGCAAACGTCGGCGGAAGGGGCCCCCATGGAGACGCAGGAGATGCAGGAGCCGCCAGCCGGGTCGACCAATGAATGATAGGCCGGAGGGAGGGGCTCATTCGACTAATCAGTGATCCCTGGGCCTACCTAACACAGATGTCCCTGAAATAGGGGATTGGTTGATCGGAAAGCTCAGGCAGGAGTAGGACATTCCATACAAATCTTTCTCCGCTAGCAGGTGGTCCTCTCAAATCAAATTTATTCATCGACAGGTAGGCTTAATTCTGACGGTTCCTTATTCCGGTTGTAAAGCGGA